TTCCATTTCTTCGACTAGTACCGATTCGATTGATGGGAGAGAGGCATATGTGGATTAGTACAATTATTATATTATTAGCATCAGATTCAGGATTCCACGGGATACCGTACTGTACTGGGTCTGGCTTTTTCAATTACTCCCGATCTGTGAAATATGAAATAGAGTAGAGTATTGTATGTTTCCCGGGAGTACATACATAAATGGAATTTGTACAATATAAAATAAATTGAACATAGTTACTGTGTATAGAATAGTATAGAATACTTTTTTTTTAAGATTAAAATAAAAGTATATCCTTTTCGGGCCCTATTTTGTGTAACCTCAATTTCAAATTTTACTAATTTGAAATAATCTATCTCATTCAAATTTCGCATTGAGCTTTTGATATATGCGTCCCATTCCTAATCCAATGAAAGAGGATATTCAAAAAATAAAGATCAAACAAGGATCACTTTTTTATTAGCGAGGTAATGAATTTTTTTTTTTTTTAAGGGTTTTTCCTTGAAAGAACAAACTTTTTAAATTTATATATAAATATATAAAAAAATAGTGAATTTGATGGAATATTCGATTTTTTTATACCGGAATTTGTACTCGTCTTTATCATACTTCTTTTGTTTTCCAAGAAGATTTGATCATTAAAAAAAGGAGTTTATAACTTAGCTCCTTCCTTTTTTTTCATTGAGCTTCTATTGTTTGTTGGGGTTTGTTTCGAACCAATGGTAAGTGGAAAGGCGGTTAGATGATACTTCATCAGATGATTGTACAAAGAGGGCGGTAGGTTATAGAAAAGAAAGAATGGAAAAGAATGATAAATAAATAAAGGAATTATTGATTGTATCGGGAATCAAATTTTGAGTTCAGTATGGATAAAAGATCGTCCTATGTTATACTATTCAATTCTTGACGATGAATCGATTTGATAGCTCCGATATTGTTATTCATGATATTGATCCGATTCGATATCATCGAGATGTAATGCATCCCATTGAATTTACAGGCGAAAGATTTATTATCTCTATGGGATTAACTCCCGAGTTATTGCGAATTAAAGAAAAATTAAACAATGAGATTATGGAAGTAAATATTCTCGCATTTATTGCTACTGCACTGTTTATTCTAGTTCCTACTGCTTTTTTACTTATAATATACGTAAAAACAGTCAGCCAAGGTGATTAATTTGAATTAAACTTGATTTTTTATTTCTTATCAATAATTGCAGAGAAGAAAAGGATAAAAATTAGAAAAGGATAAAAATTTCGCGTCTTAAATGAAATGGGCAGACTAGAATCAGTCGTATTCTATGAGATACGATAGTATGGTAGAAAGATTCAGATATTTCTTTCTACCATACTATCTAGTATTGTTATTGTAGTGTATAAAGTTGTATTGTAATGCGGGTTAATTTAATATAGATTAATATAGATCAATCTACAATAGTATCATCATATTCCTTTTCTATATATAGAAATCGATTTAATTACGTATATATAATTAATTACGTATATATAATATATATAGTGATAATGTATATTATATAGTATCCCAATTCTATTTCTTTACTTTATCTATTTGTATTTAATTTGTGTTGATTTCAATTAAATTAATTTGAAATAATCGAAAGCTACTTTTACGATTCGAATTCCTAGATTTCTGATTATTTTCAATATGAATCCCGATCGAAAGAATCAATGACTTCTTCGGATTTCGAAAAGGATTAGTAAAACCCGTCGACTTTTAACGTTTGAACCATGATATGAAATGGGTTCAATAAAACAAGCAAAACATAAATAAAATTTCTAAAATAGTAAAACTAAAACAAGCGGCGCAATATGTGACTCGCCCAAGACAATATTTTAGGATGTGCAGTATCTCGTTGGACAACTACTATGTTGTTTCCCAATGTGTATCCACGTAATGGAATAACCGAATAGTTTTCTCTTTGATCTTTGAACAGTAAAGAGGTAAACAAAATAAAAAAAAAAGTTCCGTTCTTCCTCATGGTCCATATCTAACTTTGGTAAGAGTCAGTTCATCGAAATAGAAAATTTATGAAGAATTCAGTTGGAATAAATTTCAAGAATTCAGTTGGAATAAATTTCCTACCATTTGTATTCCTTTTACTTTTTTTACTTTCAAAATACGAACACGGAAATAATTGAAATATTTCTTTGATTGAAAGAGTATTATTCATAGAATACATTACTCAACTAAAATCCAAGAGAATTTCGAAATGAAGATATTTTTCATTTCTATTTCAATTTAAAAATAAAATTTTAAATTGAAATAGTGAAATTTAAAATAAAAAAAACTTTGGCGAACGATCTATAAAAACAAGTGATACTGTTTAGTTCCTAAACTCAATTAGTAGTACTTCTAGAGTCCACTCCTTCCCCATACTACTAGTGAAAGGGAAAACGTAAAGACTACCATTAAAGCAGCCCAAGCGAGATTTACTATATCCATGTGAATTATGTCCTCTATCTCTATGAAGGAATTA